CTTTCTTGTCTTGCCCAAAAACTTTCTTTATTCTCATTGGAGAAAGACTCTCCCGCGGCAAGGTTTTACACATAGGGCCAGCTGCTTTCTTTATCTCGCTTGCCGTTAGTCCGTCTAGCGCCTTTATTTCGGTTGGGGTCCGTCCCGGGGCTTAGACCGCTTGGGTTATATTTTATAGTCTCGAAGGCAGTCAACGTGTCAGCCATTCCTCTCCCATTAGACTTGTAAATCCTTTGCTCTTTTTCCTTCTCTCTTCCAGTTCTCTCCCTCTACTTTATTTGACAGGGGCGGAGAATACCACTCTATCCATAACAAGAATACAGTAGCAATTCAGTTTCAAATGGTTTGAGCTTGGAAGCAACCTACTATCTATCGATAGGCGAGAACAGACTGCTATTGGCTGCTTTGCCTATCTATTCTATTATGGCCGGCTTGGAGACATCAGAGGAAGACCTTCATTTCTATCCGGGTACGATCATAGCTTCATTCATTCGTTGAACCCTGGGGATAACCATTAGCATTGAGGTCAATCACCACACCACCTCTATCATACATACGACATTACATGACGCGAGAGTGCATGGTCAACACACACCTAAAGCGCCTACGTTCCGCTTGCAGCCAATACAACCACAACCTAACTTGCACGAGATTCAACAACCGAAACTACTGGTAGTCCCGAGGGGACGGCATCCTCCTATAATAGTTAGCAGTACTGAACAAGCGAGTCATCGGTCGGGGGAAAGAAAAGGACCGCCTTTAAAAAGAAAAAAAAGGAAACGCTTTCATTAAAACCTTCGGAACAAAGGTGATTCTGTTCATGCTTCAGACGATCTGGCTAATTATATACTCTTCTTCTATTAGAAAGGCGAACCTATAGGCCTGTTTTAGCGCGTTTCCAAAGGTAACCGGTTAGGTTGACTTTGGAAACGCTACTAAGGACCGGGTGAAGAATGAAAAACGTCCGCTAACGCCCACGGGATAAGATCTTTTTTAGATCAGCAACGAATTCTTGTATCTACGAAGAAAGATTTCTCCCGGGGTTCAGACCCTAAATGCCATACCTTGCTGAAGGCGATTCACGATAGAATCGCGCATAGTTCCGTTTGACCGAGATGTGAATGCCCGTGATCTGTTCGGTATAGTGATGGATTTCATGGCCGACGTCTAACCGGCACGAATACGCCGACATGAAACGAGTTCCCCGCGGAGCATTTTTTTTTCTTTCGTTCTCGGACGTTTTGTTCGATTCCGGCACTTGCGTTCTCATGCCCGGAACCCTCGCGATTGATTGGGAGAAAGAGCGAAAGCGAGAAAGATGGATTGTTATCCATCGGAAATCGATAGGAATTCCCCGGGGATTGCCTTATAATAGATGTTCTGTCTTTCATTATTAACATCCAATCCCATGCTAATAAGAAAAACGAGCGATTGCTAGTCAGCTTTCATTTTATTCAATATAATGGTAGGGGCTGAGGCTCTGAAGGCTTTCCAACTTGCTTCAATTAGGGAATAGCGCAGATGGATCAATCACGCGGTTCTGCAGCGTCCTCCAACTTGCTGTCCGCTCCCCTTCACTTTCTTTGCTGGACGGGAAGATGCGAATCGCGAAGGCCTTCCCACCACGCGAAGTTCAAACCTCGCTGGAGAGAGAAAAGCGAATTGAAAACCGGCCTCAAATCCCTTCGCAATCGAAGGTGAAAGCGGGAAAAAGACGACGAAACCCTTCTTTCTTTGTCAGCCGACTTGAAAGGTGCTCTCAGTGTACCGCCATACGCACCCAGACATTAGACCAATTGTGGCTGGCCCAACAGTTTCCAGAATGCCGTTGTCATGATGTTGATCCGGCTTCTGCGACTACGGCATCCGCGTAGCTCCGAATACGCGCATTGGAGCTCTTCGCTCGATGTCCCGGATCGCTCTGTTGTAAACCGCTGTTTCGTCGGGCGGTGGCTTATTTCTAACACCCCCCTTAGACGATTAGATCAAACAAATAAAGCTCCATTGAATGAATCAACTTCTCCCTCCCGAACAAGGGTCAATGGTTCGGGGAAAAGCCTATCTCAGTGATGTTCAAAAACGGGAAAAGCGTCGTTCGAAAACTCGCGTTAGCTCGTTTTGGACCACCTTCTACTTTTGAACCAGTTCTCGACCCCGAGCGTAGCGACCCAAAGAAACGCGCACTGGCAGCTCGTAGTCGCGGCAAACGTACTTTGATTGTTCAATCATTACATTAATAGAGGCCTTCCAGGAATTGACCAAGCAGGAACCGGGGATCAAAGTTCCATTGATTCATCTATCTCAAATAGGGAAAAAACTGAATCAAGAAGGGGTCAGCTGAGCTCGAAAGGGGTAGCCGGTTGTCGGCTAGGAGCTCTGGCCGGCAACGAAGCTAAAGCTTCACACTGGTCCACTCGCAACTTACACGGCTAAGTTCCAACTCTATGTTGATAAGAAAAAAGAAAATCCCCTAATATGAAGAAGACTTTCAACTATTCCAACAGAAAGGGGCAATTCAAATGCTCCATAGATAACCCCCTGTGTCTCGTTCCCGTCCAACTCACCGGGAGATCGAAGAGCGGTTTGCGCTTCGCGCCCCAACCCCCTTCACTAATAGATGCTTAGATACCTGCAACTGCATCTGTAAGCGGCGCAGGGCAGGATGGACGAGAAAAGCGGCGAGAAGAAGACAAACAGAGGGAGGAAGGGGGACCTTTTTTCTATTGCCTTCCCTTTCTACTTCTAGACTGGTTCGTCTGCGGGACAGCGAGCCAAGATCCGATTCGTCAATCGACGAATCCATGCCACGTAACCTGGCAAAGGAGAAAGAGACGATGGCAACGCACTTCATACAAGAGGGAGGGGGTACCGAGGAGACAAAGACACGGCAAGACTACTTTACCTATGACACTTAACGAGCCCTACTTACTGTCAGACCTAAGCACAGATCGATGAACGCAAGAATGAATGCACCTGTCTCTGCTCTTTCTGGTCAAGAAATCGATCGACCTCGTTCACATAGTTTTTCAAAAGCATCCCGGAGCGAGCGCCCCCTATGGTCTTTCTTGCTGAGTCAAGCTCTCTATTTTTTCCCACGCATTTCGGATGTCGGTTATTGGATTTGGTCTTCCTCGTCTGACTGACCAATTACACATACTACCATTACACTATCTTACTCGATTGATCTCGGTGTTCTCATTCCACGGTATGTCAAAAAAGGTAAATCTCAGTATACGGAAAATGATATCCCCTAATGGTATGACCCCCAAAAAAAGAGGATTTAACAGGTTTTAAAACGAAGAATTTGAGGCATCGATCTGGAGTGGGTCTTTGATTGCTATTACACGGATGACAGGAGCCCTTGACCTTTACCTCCAAGCACGGGCTCTTCCCTTATATCCATACCACAACGAGAAGAGAAGGGAGGGTGAACACTGATGATCGAAACATCTCCTTCAGTGCCTGGTCAACCATTAAAGAAGAGGAGCGGACCTGACCCAGACCTTTTATTGAGTCTAATCACCTGTTTAGCAAACAGGTGTGCTCCAATACAGAGTTCTTTGGTAAAGCCTAAAGGCGGGTAATAGATTAATTTTGCAAAAACAAGGCAAAGCAAACAAAGCAAGAGATGTCGCATGGATGGAAAGAACGTTGCTAGAGCAGTTAGTTGTGAACAGTTTTTCCTGATGTGTCTTGCAAAGGAGCATTGGGCCTTTATGATGTGTTTCCTCTCGCGGATCGTGTTCTGCAATCACTCTTTGAAGATACAAAGATCTTTTTACATTCTTGCGGCTCGATTGGCAGATGGCGAGAGTTAGCAAGCTACCTTGGTCCTGCTATGCTCGCTCATCTCTACATGGGATTGAGCGAACTCGTGATGCGTGGTAGTGAGGAGAAGAAGAATGGCAAGAAATCATGACTTGGGAAAAAACCCCTCTTAAGAACCTCGAGAGAACCTGAAACCAGTACCACCCATAGATGATGAAGTTCGACAGGTTGACCTGGGAACGGAAGGTGACCCTCGCCCAATCTTCCTAAGTGCCAGCCTATCATCAGAGGAAGCTGAACAATACGTCCAGCTCCTTAAGGAAGACTTTTTCATATTTGCCTGGAGTTAGGCTGAGATGCCTGGGCTAGACCCTGAAATCGCCGTCCACAGGCTTAATATCCAACCAGATGCTAAGCCCATCAAGCAAGCGCAACGACGCTTTCATCCACTCCTCATGAAGAAGGAAGATTGATAAAGAAGTAAAAAAATTAAAGGATTTGGGTTTCATAAGAGAAACATCCCGATTGGTTGGCAAACATTGCCTCAGTGACCAAGAAGAACGGGCGGATTCGGGTTTGCATTGACTTCAGAGACCTTTTAAAGCCTTTGATTACGTGGTCAAGACCCATACGGGTATGAGATGTGGCAAAAAAGACCCAGAAATGCCCGGTCAAAGAAGGGCTTGCTAGAACTCTGAAGAAAGGCTTAAAGCAGAGCTTTCTCACTGACTCAGGAAAGGCTCAATCATCATCCCTTCCCCCGCTTTTTATTTTTTTAGTGAAGTTCCCATTGAGTCAGATGTTCCATTTTCATCTCAGATGGACATTAAAAAGAAATTCCATTTTTAGAGTCAAGTCATCAGGTAAGACATATCTGCGAACTCGACGGAAAGGAGAGGAAGCAAGACTATCCCTTGATCCTAATCCCATCGGCCATAACGTGGTCTATCTGGGTTGGTCTAACTCCTTGGCTTGGATATGGTTATTATTCCCGGGTCACAGTAAGAAAGGATAAGCTATATATAAATACATTACCCTGAAAATAAATACACCACGAATAGGAAGCATTGGTAACCAAGGTAGACGAGGAGCTTGATCCAATTTTGAAGCAGCAGCTAGGCATCTGCCCTCCGATTCGGATCTTACGAAGTCTGTACTCATCTGCAAATGACTCCGCTTTTATCTTTTTTAGTGTGCTACTAAAAGGCTGGTCTACTACTGAATGACTAATGTAATGGAATTATTCCACTACTGAATAACTGGACTGCGAAGCCCGGTCTTCCCTTCTCGCCCAACGGCGTATTAGCCTATGCGTGAGAATCTTTTTAAATTAAATCAAATGAAAGATCATATCTGGAAGTAACATTTCCATCTACACTAGACAGACTATGGGGTACCACAAAGCTATAACCAGCCCCACCCTTCCTCTTTGAGAGAAGATCTCATTCATCTGATGTTGAAACTGACGCGAGCAAGGCGATGAAGTCAAGGTGTCAGACGGATAGACAGCTTACTTAACCTTGATGAGTCAATGGGACTTACCAACCTCAAAGGGTGGACTTCCTCGAGAAAGGCTTTCTGAAACTATAAAATTCGAATATGACCTTCCCTTCTTGTCTTATAGGGCGGGCAAGCTTTCAATAGAGATTGGAACGAGCGACTTTGAATCCTAAAAGCCTTTGACATTTTTCCCGTACCCTTGAGGGCATGTGGGATATAAAATTGCTTCATCACCTCTCATCCTACGATCAATTCTTCATTCATCACCCTGACCACTGAATCTAGACTACCTTCTGATCAAGAATGAATCTACGTATGAGCACGGGTTTGTAATATGATTACATCTGTGATGACGGAACGAATCTGACGATGGTTGGAGTTGACGTCAGTTAAAGTCACTTTGAAGACTGCCGGTCCGAAGAAAGCGGGGAATGCAAAAACTCTCCCCTAATGACTAAAGAGAATCTTTCTGTCTGGAAACCCGCACGTAGGGAAGAATGTACGAGAACAATGACTTATTCAATGCCTGAAGTTGGAGAAGCTTTTAAAGACGCAGTAGACGCAACAAGAGCTCTAGAGTCAAAGCGAGGAAATTGAGAGGTGATGAAGCTGTAGTGGCTCTCCCCCGGTTTGACAGACCAGAGATTCGTTTGTCTTTTGTCTCATGCAGGGCACCCGAGGCAGTAAGCGTAGTTTTTCCCCTCCCACTCGATCTACGGAGATCTATCTAATGCTTTCGTTGCGATTCGTCTTTTTTTGAAGAAATGGGCACAAAGCCAGGGCGGAGGATAGATATAGAACCAGAATCGGCTGCCGACCCCGTTTGTGGTTTAAGGCTAAGTTCATTCTTCGATATATCTCACTCGAGATGTAAGTTTACTAGTAAAATAGTTAACTTTCCCCTACCCCTGCATCTATCTCATTCGCTGAGATAGGTTTCATTCAAAGAGAGCGCGACCCCTGCTCAACAATGGTCACCGAGATATGCCATCCATCTGAACTACCGCCAATAAAGAGAAGGGTGGGTATAGAAAAGAAAGAGAGGATAGACTTTCTTCCGGGTTATACTAAGGTTCAATTCCTTAGCTATCTCTAGTGGTACTGTTTCCACTTCTCGTCTAAGGTATTGGCACCGAAACGGGGTCTGCGGGCCGGCAACCCGACCAGCTAAGAGCCACTCCAAGCTTGAGGAAGAATACGATATCACTAAAGCAACCTTGAAAGCAACGCGTAATTGCTTGCTGCACTTCGCGCGTGAGAACATTGAGGAACCATCGCTTCGCCCCTTCGCATGAAGCTCTTTCTTGCCCTTTCCAGGCTTGCTTAATGCATGCTCCATCGAGTAGGGTACGAGAGAGAAGGGCTCTTTGAGGGGAAGAAAATTCTTTTATCATAATCATTCAATAGAAAGCAAGTAGCTAGCCTAATCCCAAGCATTATAACACTACATGCAGAAAGAAAAGTGGCTTTTAAACTCAACTAGGGGTCTTGGGCCCAGGGTGTAGTTGGGAATTCTGCCCTTTTTTCCTGGGATTATGAAAACCTTCCTCATTGTCTTTTTTCTTCAATCCGGGGAATAATTGATCTATTGTATTGATATTGCATTCCAGTCCTTAGAATGAGCAGCTTTCGGTGAAAGATCGGAGAAAAGTCAGAAGCCAGAGCTATTTACACGTCCATCCGTACTGAGATGGATTGAGCTGCAAGCTAGTCAAGTACTGAAAGTCTGGAAATTTTGGTTTGAGTTACATGTCTTACTATCTTACTAAACTCGGTGAAGAAGAAGAGTGAAGTTATGACCAAGGGGGATTCTTGTTGGCTGACGAAATGGGAAAGGTGGCTTATATAGAGAAAGTTACCCAATCTAACTAAATGTGACTCCTAATCACATTCCCACGGTACTGAACTCTAAGAGGGTAGGCACCCCCTGCCACCTCTTCTCCCGTAAATCCCATAGGAATCCTCCTGTATTCCAAACGGAAATGAGGGGCCGACTGCTGATCGCCCTGCGGTCACGAATAGCCAGCCTTCAATATCTTGTCTATAAGTCGGGTGAGGACTAGCTCTCTTAGGTTGAACCCTGGTTCGTGTTGAAGTGTAGCTACGTCCCGTAAGGTCACTTTACCCGAATACCTTACTTACATGGAACTAGCCTCGACTTGATCCACGGAGTACACCGTTTGGGAGCCAACTAGGCGCTTCAGAGGCGCTGTTTGGTTAAATGTGCCATCCATAGGTAATTGACGGAGAACATCCATCAACCACTTATGAAGGGGGCCTAACAGCCTTTGGTGAACCCAGTTACCTATGGCAAATAACCTTAGCTAAAGAGAATACCGATAAGTAAAACTTCACTAGCATATCTGCCCTCTCATCCCTCGTGCTTATCCATTTTCGATGAAAAGGAGGAATGATCCTAGGCAGACCCTTCCTGGTAAGGAAAACGGGAACAGACAACTTCTGCGGCAAGCCTGGGTCTTGTACAGCATAATACTGCATCAGACAAGTGGATGCCTGCTTTAAGTAAAGCGCAGTAAACAGCCAACCTGACTTCCTACCTAAAGCGTTAATCCGCTTAACCAAGAGCGAGATGAGGGACCACTTCTTACTGTAATTAAATTAAACAAAACAAAGAAGCCGCAAAGAAAGCCGGAAAAAACCTTTCTTAGAAGTCGTTTTCACCTGATCGATCGTATGTCTTAGCCAGAAACCAAGACTTTCCTACTGCCTTCTCCTAGCCTAGGTTGGGAAAGTCACTCTAAAAGCACTGGTTCCAGTTAAAGCGTAGAACACAAGGTATGAAATCACTTGCTTGCAAGGAAATAGGCAAGGCAAGCTCAACAAACAATCAAGTCAGCCAGGTCGGATTTCGGGTTCGCCTTCCCCTTTTGCCTTCTTCTTATGATGTAGTTGTAGAGGAAGCAGCCAGCCACTACACTAGAGATTTGAACAAAAATGGACTTTACCTGGAATTTCTTTACAAAAGGGTAGTTCTTTTAGTCAGTGGATGTAACAACGCATCAATCAGGCTTTGAGACCTAAGAACTCAATTTCGTAAGAGAATATGCCAGATTTCATGTCAATGCTCTCATTTCCTGAAACCAGCCCTCAAAGTCAAAAGCAGATATTCAAATAGCATATGGTTGTTTAAGATCAAGTTCTTCTGTTCTCTCAGTTCCTTTCTTCCCCGAGACAATCTCTAAAATACAATATCACATGTCGGTTGGGTATACCACTTGAGGGAGGGCAAAATCAATCAGATTCTGACCTTCAAAGAATGAATTTATCTTGAACTTCTAGGCGGACATTACATGAATGACTGTTTCCTAACCTAAAATGCCTTTTGTTTGCCTGAAACTTCAACTTTCGCTGGGCTCAAAGTATAGTCATTGCTTTTTCTTTTCTGTTTTATTGGGCTTTTGCCTAAGCTTTGGCGGGACCTTGAATCGATAAATAGAAGAGAAGGGCTACTGGTCATCGCAGGAACTAAACTCCCTAAGACCTCATCCAGCGTTATCGGGAAATCCGCAGAAGATCGGCTGGCGTACTAGACCTGTTTTCAGTTCCGTTCCTATTGAGGAAAATCTAGGATTATTTTACAAAGAAATCTCAAATAGAAATCCTTCTTTGCTCGTGGTAGCTTTGATCCTTCCGTCGAGTCCCATGCTACTATGTTAAGTATGTCATTTGCTTCCTCCTTTGGCATGAAGTATTGGGTGAGGCACTATTCCCATCAACAGTTCAAGGGAGAGGGACGCGGATTCCTTAGCATCAATCCGATTCGATTTGACTATGGATCTTCCTGCTTTCATTCAAAGACCAGTGACAGCTACGGCATAACCTCCTCCGATACTGATGCCATGCTTAGAAATGAAAGATGGACTCCCTCTCCTACTACGAATGCTAGTCCTACGGATACCTTTTCTGGCACAATCCCTTACAAGAGTGCATTCGATGCCATCTCATCCTTTCCTGTCTTCTTCTAAGGTCCGCTGCTTCGATATCTTTCTCAGGATCTAAGCTCTCGAAACTTCCTTCTGTCTTCCTCTAAAAACCTATTCTTTTCTTCTTAACTGACTGAACCAGAAATAGGGTATTCTCAAGCAGCTGATTCGATAGCATTTGTCCGGATTCACCAAGAGCTTCTTCTTTCTAAGAACAGCAATCCATTCTTGAACAAGCCATTCAAAGAGGGCATGAGATGCATCAATTATGTCAGTTGCTTTATTTGATCAAGTGGCATTCCCCTATGCAGAGGAAGAAGGTATTCGCAGCAAGTACTGCTTTGCTTCATGCGAAGCGAACAAGAAGAGCTTATTCTGTAAGAACAATAGGAGATTTGCCTCCGCCTGGTTTTTTGGTTGAAAAGTGAGGTCAAATAGCCTTCTACTTATAATTTCTATTTTTTACCATTGTCAAAAGCTGACTTTGAAAAGGAAAATCCTGCAAAGAGGCATTCTGTCTTGATGACAACTAGATTGCTAAATCCGCTCCTTGTGCTTTTATCTTGTCTTAGTTCCCTTCTTCTTTGGCACCACGGTCATAAGCTTCACTTCATGCTTTCTCATTAGCTATATCATTAGAATATAATCGCATCATTGCATCTTGCATTGCTATTTATCCGTTGAGATTGAGTCTTCCAAGTAAAGGGAATGCTTAATGCACTTCCTTTGCTCGTTCTATTCACACGGGTTGCTCGCTTGGCTTGAATCCCTTGGTTCTTCTATCCTGGCTGCTCGCTTCCTTCTTTGGATCGGATGGCAACTCAGACCAACCATTGTCAATCGAAGGAGCATAAGCCACTCAATCGAAAAAACGGACTCTCCTTTGCTCTCTTGACTATAAAGGCTCGCTTCTCTCATCTCTACTTTTTCGTTGACTTCTTTCATCTCCTATATAAAGCAATCACATACATATTAGATATAATAAGAGAAAGCATACATCTTTAATAAGTTGGCTACGATTAGTCACTTCGGAAGCCGTTAACCAAAGCACCGGCTTTTTACTTCCCTTCTAAGGGAAGGAGTAGGAGGCTCCACTATGGTCTAAGCTACTAGAGTGAAAGCTTCATTGGTACCACAATCCAAGTAGGTTCCTAAGGCCACTATCTAGCCTTCAAACATGACTTTTTAAGCTTGCTTTGACAGGCTAGTCGGTCATAGGCTCAGCTCCATTTTACTTCCTTTCTTTCTAGTAAGAGTAATGGCCTTTCCAGAAAATGGGTCCGAGGGAAGGTAGCAGGTCTCTTGGTAAGCCCCTTGTCTCTTTCTGTTGTAAGTGATTGGAGCTATAGGTGAGTGCCGGTACGCCTGTCGTTCTTTGTCCAAAGATTGTTGCTGTAAGTAGCTGCTATGCCGTTTTCTTGCTGATGATGATCTGGTGCTGTAGCCTATTAGACGACGTCTACGCAGTAGGATCAGAGTGAGCTCGCTTACTCGACTATAATAGAAAGTTGAGGCACAAGACTCAGACCCCAATAGTAATAGCATCGAAAGAACTACTGCTGGCAGGAGTGAGCCAAGGGCACCATTTCCTACTATGCCAGACGTTGTGGCCGGTCTGCCCTCTCTGATCTCGAACTCTTTCTCAGAAAGAACGAAGAATCTTTGTCTTTTATGTCAGCTAATAGAAGTAGGTGTCTGCGAACAATAGGCCCCTTGCTAAAGTAAAGCAAAACAAAGATCTCTCTTTTAGGACGACTACTAACTAGTAGCTAGCCTACCCCAAGAGTTCTGTTGAAGTTAGGGTGCTGTGCTCTTTATATTTTGAAGAAAAAGTGCTTTTATCTCTCCTCTCATACATACATTCTTCGATCCGGTTCACCACCGGGCCACAAGCTGGTCAACGCCTGGCAGAGTATCAAGAGAGATCCCCAGTAGTGCGACTTAGGTTATGGAAAAGGCAAGGTTTAGAAGCCTCCATTCCCGACGGGGAGACTCAAGGGAGACTAGTTCAGTGAATTCCCTGTTAGAAGGAATTATTGAATCAGAAGCATCGAATGCAAGCTGTGAGGAATAAGAATTATCTTAGCAGACAAGAATTAAATTCAATTAGTCCCACACTTACTTCCCGCAGGAATAGAAGAGGACAAGGCCTATAGCCTATCTATATAAGAGAAAATGGCAAGACATTGGAAGATTGACATGAGAAGCCGAAGCGGAAAGCCCACATACATGTACCAGGGTTTGGCAAAACTAGTGCCTTAAGCAGGAAGGAAGTTTAATTTGGTGTGCTGAACAAGTCAATGACTACTTCCTTTTTCCTTTCGCCGGTTTTTTAGGAAGTGTTCCGGGAGTGAGAATTCTGAAACTTCCTTCCGTCTTTCTTCTATTCTACTTCTTGTTCTCATTCTCGTTCTAATTCTAAGCTGGTTTCCAAGCGATACCAAGCCAAGCAATCGACTCTCTTCCTCTGCTCTGGTTCTCCCGCTGGTATTCTAAAGCGGGCATAAGACCATATGTTGAGGTAGAGCCAACCAAGTCAAGAGTAGCATAACATATCTCCTATCTCCTAGCTACACATTTCTTTCTCAGATAGAGAGAATGAGATCAGGGTTGTAACCTTTCTGAAAGTCTTCTACCCTAGTCAGTCCTGTACCTATATTCAACCATTTCTTTGGCACATTCTTGGAATTACTATTTGAAAGAAGACTGCTTTACTAGAGCTATCTTTCCCCTGTCGAATTTTGAATAGGCTTTCGGGAAAGCAAAGAAGAAGTAAATCTTAAAGTTCTCTTAAGAAGGTGATTGAGGCAGTACGGTAATAACCTCTCCTTTAGAGCTACCTGAGACTTTGAAAGAGGGTGAAACTTCTTCCGTTCATGACCTATACCCAAGAGTCATTCACTCCTTAAAGAGATCAGTCGCAGAGTTATTGATGATAATAGAGCTTTTACTTTTGATGCCCTTAGCCCCTTCCTTCCGGCTGATATGCTCTTCGTTACACTCAGCCTTCTAAACCCAGAGTCTATCAACTCTACTTCTCCAACTCACTCTTCGTCTGTCGACTCTTCTTGGAGAGTCTGTAAACTCTACATCGCTAACGCTCAACCTTTCTCATGGGACACTGCAATATCATTCATCTCACCTGCGATAAGAAAAAGGTAAAGAAAGACCATTGGCAACGTCCTCGATAGCATCCCATAACCTGTGAGGAGCGAGTTGTAGAGCTAGAAGGATGAGGGACGAAGTGGCTTAGTTGTTTGGGCCTCAGGCTCAGGAACGATGGGCCTT